CGAGACGTGGTCAAAAAGTGTTACAGATTGGGTGTGATCCCAAACACGATAGTACTTTTACTCTTACAGGATTTCTAATACCTACAATTATAGATACTTTACAATCCAAGGATTATCATTATGAGGATATTTGGCCCGAAGATGTAATTCACAAGGGTTATGGAGGGGTGGATTGTGTGGAAGCAGGGGGTCCACCCGCAGGAGCCGGATGTGGAGGATATGTGGTGGGAGAAACTGTAAAGTTGTTAAAAGAATTAAATGCATTTTACGAATATGATATTATATTATTCGATGTATTAGGTGATGTGGTCTGTGGAGGTTTTGCAGCTCCATTGAACTATGCAGATTATTGTGTAATAATTACAGATAATGGATTCGATGCATTATTTGCAGCTAATCGTATTACTGCCTCTATAAGGGAAAAAGCTCGTACACATCCACTCCGATTAGCAGGCTTGGTGGGAAATCGTACATCTAGAAGAGATCTTATCAATAAATATGTAGAAGCCTGTCCAATGCCCGTAATAGAGGTATTACCTATTATTGAGGATATCCGAGTTTCCAGAGTAAAGGGTAAAACCTTATTTGAAATGGTTGGATCTGAACCATCCCTTAACTATGTGTGTAATTATTATCTAGGCATAGCAGATCAAATATTGTCCCAACCAGAAGGTATTGTCCCAAAAGAGATTCCAGATCGGGAATTATTCAGTTTACTCTCTGATCTTTATCTAAATCCCATTGGTGGTGGGGGACAGAAAAAAAAGATTCAGGAAAATTTCCTTGGGTTTACGAGGATTTAGAATCAACAATTTATCCACAATTAATTTATCCACAATTTGTTGTCAATCGGATTCTTTCTTTTTTTTATTCTTTTTATTCATTATTTATTTTCCTTATTTATCCTCAGCCATTTATTATTCCCCTCCCTATTATGTCGACCAAAATTGATGAAACTATAACTTTTGAATGTGAAACGGGTAATTATCATACTTTTTGTCCTATTAGCTGTGTATCCTGGTTGTATCAAAAGATTGAAGACAGTTTCTTTTTGGTAGTGGGCACAAAAACATGTGGTTATTTTCTGCAAAATGCACTTGGAGTTATGATTTTTGCAGAACCCCGCTATGCAATGGCAGAATTAGAAGAAGGAGATATCTCGGCCCATTTGAACGATTATGAGGAATTGAAAACGCTTTGTATTCGGATAAGAAAAGATAGAGATCCCAGCGTCATCATATGGATAGGCACTTGTACTACAGAAATAATAAAAATGGATTTGGAAGGTATGGCACCCAAATTGGAATATGAAATTGGAGTACCAATTCTAGTGGCAAGAGCAAATGGACTTGATTATGCTTTTACTCAGGGGGAAGATACCGTGTTAGCTGTAATGGCACATCGTTGTCCAGAACAAGAATTCCCCATCGGTGAATCAAAAGAAACTAAAACAAAAACAAAATTATTCCCTTTTCCTCTTCTGAAGGAAAAGAAATTGGTGGAATATGCAAATCATCCTCCCTTAGTTATTTTTGGGTCTTTACCCTCGAATTTGGTTTCTCAACTTGATACAGAATTAAGACGCCAATTCATCAAGGTATCAGGTTGGTTGCCCGCTCAGAGATATGCCGATCTTCCATCACTGGGTGATGGAGTTTATGTTTGTGGGGTTAACCCATTTCTGAGTCGTACAGCAACAACTTTGATAAGACGAAAAAAATGCGAATTAATCGTAGCTCCTTTTCCTATTGGTCCGGACGGAACGCGTGCTTGGATCGAAAGGATTTGTCCTGTATTTGGTATTGAGGCCCAGAGTCTGGAGGAAAGAGAGGAACGGATATGGGAGAGTTTAAAAGATTATCTTGATTTGGTACGCGGAAAATCTGTCTTTTTCATGGGAGATAATCTCCTAGAAATATCTCTAGCAAGATTCTTAATCAGATGTGGTATGATCGTTTATGAAATTGGTATTCCATATATGGATAAACGGTATCAAGCTGCTGAATTAGCACTTTTAAAAGATACATGTATAAGAATGTGTATACCAATACCACGAATTGTGGAGAAACCAGACAATTCGAATCAGATACGACGTATGCGCGAGCTACAACCCGACTTAGCCATCACCGGAATGGCTCATGCTAACCCGTTAGGGGCGAGAGGAATTGGTACTAAATGGTCAGTTGAATTTACTTTTGCCCAGATTCATGGATTTGCCAATGCGAGAGATGTACTCGAATTGGTTACCCGCCCTCTACGACGTAACGAAAATTTAGATAACTTGGATCGGACCACCCTGGTCCGAAATAACAACGAGTTCTATACCAGTACTCCTAGATAAGATAACAGGGAATATATGTATTAATAACATATGCATATATCCAGATGTTAGATATTGGAATCTATTCTGTGAAATCGAATTTATGGATATAAAAAAATAATAACTATTTCTATCCGTATCTCCCATATGGGGGATACCACATATATTTATTCTATTCCTGTTTCTCATTCTTTTATTTTGATCAAAAAGGAGTTTCGATATGATAAGAGTACTTGGTCTACTATGGGATCCATTATCATCATGGGTAGAAGTCTCAGGTCCGATCATTTTATTTGGGCTATATTATGGATTTATTGCTACATTGCCTTTTGGTCCCTCTAAAATCTATTCCATGAGATCCTTCTTTTTGGGAGAAACTCTCTATGGTATAATAGCCATAAGTGGTTCTATTACGGGACAATTAATAGTCTTTTTGTCCATGTATTATTCGCCCATCTATGCAGCGCTGTGGAAACCTCATGCAATAACTCTATTAGTCATACCGTATACGTTCTGTCTTGTTTTTCGAAGTCTTGAAAAATCTTCAAGTCCTGAATCTACGCACCCCATGAATTCGATCAAAAATCAAAAAATTCTAAGTCTATTTATGGGTGGTCTAATTCTTCAATTGTTGAATCCCATTCTTTTAGCAAATCCCGTATTAACAAGACTGGTGAACCTATTTCTTTTTCGTTACAGCGATAATATATCCTTTATGATAAGTAGTTTTTGCGGTTGGTTGGGCGGTCATATTCTATTCATCAATTTGACAAAATTGGTATCTTTACGTTTGCGTTTGGTATCTTTACGTATAGAACGTAATTTACCTATTAGTCATACTTCATTAATACATTATATTAATCAAACCTTTAGTGTACTTCTTATTTCTTATTTTTCATTCAATTTAGGTAGATCCCCATTACCTTTTCATAGAAAGAAAAAATATAACAAAAAAAAGGACCGCTCTGTGGCTATGGCTAAAAAGGACTGCTCTGTGGCTATGGCTAAAAAGGGCCACTCTGTGGCAGAGGACGAGGACCGCTCTGTGGCTATGGCTAAAAAGGGCCACTCTGTGGCAGAGGACGAGGACCGCTCTGTGGCTATGGCCAAAAAGGACCGTTCTGTGGCAGAGGACGAGCACCGCTCTGAGCCTTTGGCTATGGTTATGGTTCAAGAGGCCCGCTCTGTGTCTTTTATAGCTAAAAAGGCCCGCTCTGTGTCTGTGGCAGAGGACGAGGCCCGCTCTGTGGCAGAGGACGAGGACCCAGAGGACGAGGACCGTTCTGTGGCAGAGGACGAGGACCCAGAGGACGAGCACCGTTCTGTGGCAGAGGATGAGGACCGCTCTGTGGCAGAGGACGAGGACCCAGAGGACGAGGACCGCTCTGTGCCTAGAGAGCAAAAAAAACTTAAAGGACTTCCGATATCATGGTTCAAGCAACCATGTCCCATTAAGTTCTTTGATCCTTATAGAATTTATCAGCCGATACGATATATCGGGAATAGCCCATTTCATCGCCTAAGGCCTGTGAGGACCGAAGTCTCTCAATATTTTTTTGGTGCATACTCGAGTGATGGAAAAAAAAGAATCTCTTTTACGCTTTTACCTAGTGTATTGGCCCTTGGGGAAAAGCTCGGGAAATATAGAGATCTTTTAGATACTTCTTGCTTATCTGAGGATCCTTATCATAGATGGAACCATACCATGAAAAGAAGAAGAGATTCTTTAGAGAATGAATTTTCGGATCGAGTGAAAGCTCTAAGCCATGGATCTCCCGCTGAAAATGTTATAGAAAGGAGAGTGAAATTCTCCAATTCTCAGGGGGATTCTTTTACTGAAATGTATGATCCATTGCTTAATGGGGCATTGCGTGGAACAATAGACCAATTCGAGTCCCCCAAAATGCTGAACGATTTGATCATTTCGATCATTTCGAATCTTTCGGATTTGATAGAGATACCTATAAAAGACTGTAAAGAGGGATTTCCGAATGATCAATTTGGGTATGGGTACCATATCTCTGAGCATTGGCAGGAATTGGAACACAAAAGCTTTCGACTACCCTGGGAACCCTTACCTACAGATACTTTTCGTTCGCTTGTTCCGAGCACTAAATCATCGAAAAGAGGAAAAGTTGAACCTATTTCGAAACGGCTTTATCCATTAGCAGAACGAATAATTCCAAATCAAGCAAAGAAGATATTTGAAGAGTATTTGTCAAATATAGATTCTTCAAATATAGATTCTTCTTTTGGTAAACTGATCTATCCAAAAGATTTGTTGGAAATGCAGATCCAAGAAATCTATACAAAAGATGATGATTCGTTGATACATTTCCTGTGGTTGGAAATAGCCTTTCGAGTGGCCTATATGGATCTCGCACCGGAAATAGCTTCATGTAATGAACGGATCTACACAAACTCTTTAGTGAATATTTACAACCGAATTGATGATAGAAACGTTGCGCCCACAGGTACCATAAAATGGGAATTGATTCTTTCTCTTTTTACTACGGAACAGATTTTCCTTTTCGAGTCTTTGGCGCAACATGAGTGGACAATACTACGAAATTGTCGCGGGAATGTATCTACGGATGATTCAACGCAAACGAAAGATTTTATTGACCTTTATGGGAAAATACTATTAAATGAACCTCTCCAATTTAGAGAAATTAAAAAACATTTGCCTCGATGGCCATCTGATTTGATGACGGCTGAACGTGGTGATGATGGTGAGGATAAAGGCCCAATTCAAATATCAACGAGTAAGATTCGTACAAGAAAGGTCAAAAGTAAACTGACCCTTGATTTTGGGAAAGAAAGAATAGTTGTAAAACGTTATCATGCCGAGTCAGATTATCGTCGGAGCTTAATTAGAGGATCCATGCGCGCTAAAAGACGGAAAATTATGATATGGAAGAGGGTACAACCGAATGTACATTCCCTTTTCTTTTTGAGAAGAATGGAAATACCCACTTATCCTAAAGATTATTATGACACGTTCGATTCTGGTAGAGTGAATCAGGAACAAATCCAGAAAGAAGTTAGGGAGAAAATCTATAGAGGCAAAGACTTGAATCCAGTCCTCCACAAGACGACACTTGCTGAGCAAGTATGTTTAGCGTGGCCAGAAGTGCACTATTTCAGAGGTCTCATATTAGTGGCTCAATCAAATATTAGAAAAAAGATAATATTACCATCACTTATAATAGCCAAAAATATGGGTCGTATATTATTATTTAAAGACTCCGAAATTGACCAAGATTGGGAAGAAATGGAGGAAGAACTGCATATCAGATGCGGTTCTGATGGTACCGAATTTTCTAAAAAAGGATTCCCAGACAAATGGTACAAATATGGTATGCAGATAAAGCTTATATTTCCTTTTCGTTTGAAGCCTTGGCATAGCCAATCTGAAGAAAGACTGAGTTTGCGTTGGAGTTATTTAACGACCCTTGGATTCGAAACTGACAGACCTTTCGGTGATCCAAACCCAAAGCTAGGAATTTTTTCCGAATTTTTTCAACCTATCTTCAAAAAAGTGAAGAAAGGATTGAAGAAAGGATTGAAGAAAGGATTGAAGAGAGAATTGATTCTCTTCAAAAAAGTGAAGAGACGATTGATGGGATCTACAGGAATAAGACGCGTTCCACGAGTTAGATATATAGACAAAAGTGAACTTAATGACCGGATACAAAATAAATTACTAAGTGAGACTGAGACTACCCCTATGGGTAGTGCAAATGATTCATCAGAAGTTAATGATCAATTTGGATATGAAACCCAAACAATTAATGTGAAAGATCCAGATGATTGGACGACCACAATGAAAGAGCGGATCGAATCTATCGCGATCATAAATAGCTCTCCTATAACTGGAATGTCTCTGATGGATTCAGAGATTCATACCGGATCGAAGGGAAGTTTTAACATATTGGGATCAACATTAAAAAAACGATGGGTTCAGATTCGGCGAATACCTGGTCGATTTCGAAATAAAAGTGTCCAATTAATCCGAAATTGGTTCTATTCAATGAAATTAATGAAACTTTTTCTCAAAAGAATGGACCGATATCTCTTACTAAGTGTTATTCATTTCATTGGGTCAAATATAAAATTTTGGATTCGATCCGCTTGGATTCGATCCACGGGGAATATAGCAACAATTTACGGTCGAATATTCATTATCAATAATGATATTTCAAAAATAAATAGAGGTAAAATTACCAACTACTATTCGATCAACGAAAAAAGAAAAGATTTTGAAATTCGTCCTGATCGAAACATGTTATCAATGTCCCAAGCATATGTATTTCACAAGATATGGCAGATAGGGGCAATCGACAGGTCCTATTCAAAGTATTTTTTGAAATATCGAGCCCAAACATCATATCCCTTGATCAAGAATAAGATCAAAGAATTATTAGATATACAAAGAATATTGGATCACGAAAAACCACAAGATCTGAAAGGGAATGACTGGAAACAATGGTTGAGATGTTTTGACCGGTACAAATTATCCCCACAGATATGGTCTAGGATAAACCCACAGAAATGGAGAAATAGAGTCAATAAGCAATGTACGTGCTATGAAGAACGATTCATTCCCTATGAACAAAAAAAAGATTATATATTTGCGACTGTGATAGAACCTTCTTTGGGACTACTTCGAAAAATGAACAAACGTTACAGATACGAACTCTTATCATATAGTTATCTCAATTCTACAAAAGAATTGGATATTCTCAATTTGACAAAAGATTCGGATATTCTCAATTTGACAAAAGATTCGGATATTCTCAATTTGACAAAAGATTCGGATATTCTCAATTTGACAAAAGATTTGGATACTCTCAAAATCGAGAAGAGAAGAGACAACGTTGGCATTATGGATTCTCCGAAAATCGAGAAGAGAAGATCCGGATTAGATTTAAAATTCTGGTTATTCCCGGAACTTTTGGGAAAAGAGAACATATATGATAACTCGAAGTTCATACCAGAATATTCGATTTTAAGCGAAGCGCAAGAGCGGAAAAAGATAGAGGAAAAAGAACGGGAGGAAAGAATCAAAGTTATAGAGGAAAGAATAGGTATTATTAGATCAGATGTTCAGAACAAAAAAGTAGAAGAGAAACAAACTGGTACTGGTGAAGTAGAAGAGAAACAAACTGGTACTGGTGAAGTAGAAGAGAAACAAACTGGTACTGGAGTAGAAGAGAAACAAACTAATCGAAATGGAAAAACTAATCAAGTTTTTTTTCAATACAAAAAACTAAAAGCTATAGGGGAAGAAGAGATATCCAATCTGACGAGGCTGTGCAGAATTCTTCTCGAATTCGAGGATCCGCCAAAATTTATGCGCCACCAAGGGAAAAAGATTAACCTGAATCTAATGTTCCTTGTTATTTTTGGGGATCTAAAAAGATATGAAGAATATATCAATGCAAGGGATAGCAATGCAAATGATATCAATGCAAATGATATCAATGCAAATGATATCAATGCAAAGGATAGCAATGCAAATGATATCAATGCAAAGGATAGCAATGCAAATGATATCAATGCAAAGGATAGCAATGCAAATGATATCAATGCAGATGTTCCAAAAAAGAAAGAAGATGAAATCCCTAAAACAATAGTGTCCTCCGAGCCATATCGTTTATCAAGCATAGTTAATGATAATCTCCTTATATATAAAATTGTTAGTATGTGGTTGAAGTCGGAAAAAAGAAAAAGAGCCGGTCTGGGGGATGACAAAAAGATTTTGAGTTCCTTCAATTTAGAAGATATTCTGCTTCCAAAACGTCGTAGAGAATTTCGAATATTGAATCGATTTGATCTGGAGAACGATCATGTAGGATTTTTCAACGGAAAATCCATACAAAATGACGAAGAACTCATGGGAAGAGACCAACATCTTAGTGTAGATACAACACAAAGAATTAAACGTTTTCTTTGGCCTAGTTATCGATTAGAGGATCTTTTGTGCATGAATAGATATTGGTTCAATACAAATGATGGGAGTCGATCCGCGATGTTGAGAATACGTATGTATCCCCTAACTGTCAATTGATAAATTTTTGGCTTCAATTCCATTTTCGTAAAAAAAAAAGAATTGATTCAATGGAGTTTCAGGATATGTCCAAAATTGAACCAATCTGTTCGTTCCGTTTCATCAATGTGAGAAGAATCCGACCAATTTTTCCTAAATCGAAATGGTCGGAACGAATCAGAATTATTATATGAACCATGAAAATGAAAGAAAGAATCTAATTCTTTTTTCTGACTCGAGAAAAAAAAAAGGAAGCTCTGAGAAAATTTGTTTTTTTTTTTATGGTAAAGAATTTGTCCATTAGTTCATCTCTGATTCCCGATAAACAGAGAGGATCTGTTGAATCTCAGGTATTTTTTTTAACTAATCGGGTCCTAAGACTTACCCAGCATCTGCAATTGCATGGAAGAGACTATTCATCCCAAAGGGGTTTGTGGCTTATTTTGAGCAAACGTAAGCAACTTCTGGTTTATCTATCCAAGAGGGATAAACTTCGTTATGATGATTTAATCGGTCAATTGAGTATTCGTAGACTAAAAACCCGCTAATTTCAAAGTTTTCAATTCCAATCCAATTTTTAGAGATCCCGGATCCAGTCGTTCTTTTATTTCGTTTTCTCATTTAGAAAACGAAATAAAACTTATTATGAAAATGACCTGTCATGATTGGACCATATTCGGGGTGATCCGGGTGGATCAAAATGATCCAAATATCTTTGTCCCATTGACAAAATACAGATCGGTTCCAAATAGAATTGAGATTACAATTCTTGATTCGTTTTATATTCATAATATACCGTTATTAGCCTTCTTTATTGGGCATATATTAGAATATATGGCTATATATGATCTTATCAAATTAAAACTTTTTAGTAACTAATGGAGATCCAATGGCACATTCGGTCAAAATTTATGATACATGTATTGGTTGTACCCAATGCGTACGAGCTTGTCCTACAGATGTATTGGAAATGATACCTTGGGAAGGATGTAAAGCTAAGCAAATTGCTTCTGCTCCAAGAACAGAAGACTGCGTAGGTTGTAAGCGGTGTGAATCCGCTTGTCCAACAGATTTCTTGAGTGTCCGTGTTTATTTATGGCATGAGACAACGCGCAGTATGGGTCTAGCTTACTGATATCATATTTTTTCTTTTTTTTTTTATCCACTGATAAAAACCCATACTTGAGATCTTGGATCAAGTATGGGTTTTTATAGAGAGATGGAAAATATCTTCTATAATGAGCGCCTTGACTCTATCAACAATATTTGTGGGTTTGCCTGTATCTGCGGGTTCCTTTTCATTACCTATACATTCCGTCTATTACCATTTCCAACTTGATAACTAATTGATCCAATTGAAACAAGAAATATTATTGTAACATTTCTTTCACATTTAGCAATATGCAGTGGCCAATTAGGGTCATTTGCTCCTCGAGATATTATACCTTTCTTTCCTATGCGGGAACTGGAATCAATTTTCTTTTTATTAAGGAACTGGATCGAATCTATCCTTCCTTTTCCCTCCGGTAATTCGGTCCATTTATGGTTCCAACCATCCATAGCTGTGTAACCCTATTCCTAATAGATTGACCCCCAAATAACGGATCCAAACTATAAAAAATCCTAAAGAAGCCACAATTGCCGGTTCCTCACCCTGCCAACCCTTATTCATTCTAGTATGCAGATAGATTGCGAATATGGTCCAAGTAATTAATGCCCAAGTTTCTTTTGGATCCCAGCTCCAATAAGATCCCCATGCTTCATTGGCCCATATTGCTCCAGAAAGAGTACCTATGGTTGAAAGAGAAAAACCGAGACCAATTGCACGATAACTCCAATGATCTAATTGTTTAATCAATTTACATTTACGATAATTCGTTGATGAAAAATAAAAAGTGTATTGCAAATCACTTTTTTGCTTTTCATGTGAATAAAAATTTTCATTGGGAAGAATGGATCGGGAAAATAAATTGTCCATCGCACCAAAAAGAACCTGTCTATTTACTCCGGACATAATCACTAGAAGAGCTATTGATGCTAGGGATCCACATAAAAGGGTTGCATAGCTGAACAATATCATACTTACATGCATCATTGACCAATGAGATTGTAGCGCGGGTACTAACATTCCGGATCGTTGCATTTCCTCCGGAAGACCTAAAGTAGCAAAACCATGAGTTAACATAGCACTTGGCGCGGTGATTGCACCTAACCACCGATCATCTCGACTCCGTACTTCTAGAACTATATGGAACACGGATGAACTCCAGGAAAGGAACATGAATGATTCATACAAATTACTCAACGGTAAATGTCCTGAATAAAGCCAACGAGTAATTAATAATCCCGTTGTACAAACAAAAGTAACTATCATGCCCTTTCCTCCCGAACTACTTAGTCCTTCAATTCGATAAACTAAGGTTCCCCAATAAATGAGAGTGACAACCAAAATGAGAGAAAAAGAGATGTGAGCCAATATATGTTCTAAAGTTATGAATATCATAATAAACTCATTTATTCATTTTATTCCCGAATGAGATCTATGATGGAAAGATAGGATTGATCCATCACAATGGAAATAGATTGAATAGATATTCTTACATAGGAAGAAGTGATGGATGAGATCTTCCTGGAAAAATACCGCCACTCGGATTTGAACCGAGATGCTCTCGCACTGCTTCCTAAGAGCAGCGTGTCTACCAATTTCACCATGGCGGCTTCGTAGGGACCATACTAGCTTATTTACACCAGATCGTCAATGTTATGGAACGTGTCTAGCAGAGGGAGTGATCTGTGAATATAATATAAGTCAAAATAAAATATAAGTTAGGGCATTAACATTAACATTTGAATCAATTTTATTGTTGGTTGATAGTTATAACGGAGCATGGCGCAGCTTGGTAGCGTGCCATCTTGGGGTGATGGAGGTCGTGGGTTCAGATCCCGCTGCTCCGAAAGAGAATGGGAAATAGTCACATGCGTTATCGGACAAAGAATATCTGTCAATTTTCGCTTACGATGGGAAGAATTGGAGCAGCTAGATTCCAAACAATAAATGGTTATACCATCACTTTCTAATCTTTTTGATTGGATGGTTTGATTATATACATATCTAGAACGAAACTATGTTTCTGATCCATGATCTCCCATATGATTATTATCTTGTTGGACTTTCCAATTTTAGGGGAGACATCCAAATATATTGATAGCTCCCAATAATATTACATACAGGCTAATATTACCATATATAGACTGTTAATGTAGAAGGGGGTTTCATAAATAGGATCAAATTTCACTAGATTAGTCATCTCTTTTTTAGTATCTCTGTCACAATAGTTTGGGCATTACACATTATAAATGATAGAGATACGAAGAAAGATGATTACTTTGAGTTCTCCTAAAGGATTGAGCACTCCTTTCTATCCAACCATAAAGGAGGGAAAGAATGGGACCCAATAGGGAGATGAACCATTGGGAGGAGCAGAAACAGAAGAAGAATGAATCAATATAGCTGAAACTACGAATTAGTCATTATTCGTCATAGAGCAATAACGTGCATCTATTACGAAATGCACGAGCAATTCCATTATGAAATAATATCATCCCCATGCGTGATTCCATGGGTTCTGTGCCATTATTTATAGAAAATAAGAAATTGTTTCGATCCTAGTTTCGGATCGGAATGGATGGATTGGTATGTTGATAAGATTACGCTACATTTCCGGTAGCATAATGGTAATGCTGAAGTTCATTCGGGATCCTTACAAAAAATGAGGAACTCCAATCCCTTTCCAGTAGGAAGGCGGAGCGGAATGGATAGAGGAATGGTTGATAAATTCCCCATTTCTACAGATTGGCTGAAGGGAAGTACTGTAGTGAAACTAATTAATGACCGTGTCCCTTTCGTACGACCACCATTGGGAGTACCCGAAGAAAATGATTTTGCATCACTGTTCTCCAGGGTCCTGGAGGGTGGTGTCATATATTCTACGGGTCATCCAAATCAATTGCTGTCAATTTTGATTCGGATGATCCAGAGGAATCATCATTGACTATGCAATAAAAACTTTTCGAATGACCGGTGGAGATAGATTTAGCTAAAGAAAAAGCTTTTATTGCGGCCCGATATGCTTTTCCCTTCCGAACATTTTTACGAATTTTTTTTTTTGATCTAGAAGTACGCTTTTTTGGAACTGCCATAAGAAACAATGGGGTTAATTCATATATTCTGATGTGAAAGACATCTTATGTATTTCATTTATTCATTTCTCTCGTAGATAGATAACTCTGCATATTCTTTATCAAAACATGTTGCAAATTGAATCAATCCATTCTCTCGACAAAAACATTAAAAATAATAATGGAATCTACCAATTGAAATTGAAATTTCCATGATATATTATCATATATTTTATATGATATATTCATATAATGATCGATCTTCAAATTGAGATCTTTCTCATTATTTTCCAAATGAGTTTCGCTCGGTCCTTGATTCTCCGAGATCATCTCATCCTTCTTGTTCGTGTTCCTGCCATATCCTGAATTGAAACTAATGGGATCAAAATGCTCTATGAATCGATTGTAAGATCTTTTCAATTGGAAAGACAGGAAAAGATGTGGAAATATCAACCAATTTTTAGTGAAAGGCTTTAAATATTCTTCCGGTGTTTCATTTCCAAGTTCCATAAAGTTATGTATAGGAATTCTTTGTTACCCCCTCTCTCCCTTTTTTTCATCCCAATGAATAGAATATATAATATAATATTGATTAAATATAATTGGAAAGCTCATGCCAACCACTCGACTCACTACTAAGATATGATGATCAATATTTAATGAAATGGGCGGAAACCCCTTTTGTTCCTTATGACAATTTGGATATCTTCCAATTGAAGATCTAGCTCCATTTTGGTCATTTCTTCTTTACTACCATGAAAAAGAGCTCATGTAAATGACACGAGCTCTCTGGAGTGAAGAGAGCTATAAGATGAAAACAAAAATTTGTTTGATGGAAGGGCTTACATTAGGTTTAGGGATAATCAGGCTCGAACTGATGACTTCCACCATGTCAAGGTGACACTCTACCACTGAGTTATATCCCTTCCCTACTCTCATCTGAAAGGAGAACTGACTTATTAATAATAAGTTATCAAGGGGTCGAGAGACTCAAAACAACTCACTATTTTCTCTCGAACAACTTGAAGACAGGCCTTCCTTCTTTTCACACTACTACGAAAAGAAAAAAAAAGGAGAAAAAAGATTGGAGCCTATGTAAATCCTATCGAAAGTAGTATTTCCTACTGATTCGAATCATAACATATGGTCCCGTAAAATCAGTAATATTTTACCTATCTTGATCAAGCAAGTTTGACATGAACATGAAAAATATTTTGTTCAGCATGTTTGATCCGATCTAGCACTAGTGTGTGCGGAAAGGACTCAATATTGTTTGGAAGAACAGGGAGAACAAGGAGAACAAGATCGAGTAAAGATTATACAGAGATGATACGGATCAAATTGTTCTTCTTGCACTAAGGAGAAGACCCTATGCAACCAACCGTTAACTAATTTATATAAATAAATTTACATCCTACCGGAACATAATTTGTAACTAGCACTGCTATCCTCTCGTCTAGCGAGCAAATATTTACCCCCGTGGATTGAAATACTTCTTGATCTGGATCGATGTAAGAGTACAACTACATTTCCGAAATCCATGTTGTCTCTTCGGAACAGGTTGACCCCTTCGCTCTCTCGTGGTACAATCCTCTTCCCGCTGAGCTCTCACTTTTCCACCGGTCCACAGAAACAAGATATAGGACTGATGCCAGCAGTTCATCATAGGAAAAAGGACTCACCGAGCCAGATCACTGACTAATCAGATCAAAAAGAACTTCCTTTTCCGTATACTCTCCCTGGCCATATCGATTGCTATTCGTGGGACTTACGCAGTCGATCAGATCATATCTCAGATAGATATGGATATATATCCCCCTCAACATAGGTCATCGAAATGATCTTGGACAACCCCAACAAAAGCACGAAAGCCAGAATCTTTCATTAAATTGATTCCTGTTCAAACTCGAACAGTGTATAACCACATGGATAAGCTCACATTAACCCGTCAATTTCGAATCCAATTTGTGATTTGTAGGAATGATATATCGAGATATCAAGAAGGAATTAGCATGTAATAATGTCGATTCATACGACAGAGTATTTCTTCAGGCGCTGTACTTATAGGATGGGAATAGAGAAGGAAGAGGCAATCCCGAAGATTTTGCATAATCTTTTTTACCTAAAATAAAAAATAGGATTCATTAGTTTTTTATTAGAATACGAAAATGTGTTTGACTAAATTGGTTCCAGTTACTCTTTGAGACACAATGCATAAAGGAAGGGAATATGAAGATTCTCGAACAACGAAAATAATCCAACTTACTTCGAAAAAAAAAAAAATTGAACGAGAAGCCGTATGAGGTGCAAATCTCATGTACGGTTTTGTAGAGTGACAGTGAAGAAAACTTATCTGTCAACTTTTCCACTATCACCCCAAAAAAACCAAACTCTGCCTTACGTAAAGTTGCCAGAGTACGATTAACCTCTGGATTTGAAATCACTGCTTATATACCTGGTATTGACCATAATTTACAAGAACATTCTGTAGTATTAGTAAGAGGAGGAAGGGTTAAAGATTTACCCGGTGTGAGATATCACATTGTTCGAGGAACCCTAGATGCTGCCGAAGTAAAAGATCGTCAACAAGGGCGTTCTAGTGCGTTGTATATTCTTACTTATCTAATACTTGTATCATTTCATGATGATGCCATGTGAATTGCTAGGAACATGTTAAGTATATAGCTAACCTAATAACGAACGTTTTGTAAGGGGACTAGAGCAGGCTACCGTGAAAAAAACGATCTTATTTTTCAGGAGATTTGGAACTATTATATGTCCAAGGTTTAATATCGAAATCATTTTCGAAGTTTTCCCTGATTGTTTCAACAGAAAATGAAAAATACCTTGACCTTTTTAGAACGGGTTCAAGTCAAATAGCAATGATTTGAAACACTTTTTTATACACTATTTTGTAAACCTAAGGACTTGATCGTATAGATATGTAAAATACAGGATTTCCAATCATAGCAAAAGAAAGGGGACGGATACTCAATCGAGAGTGAGTAAACATAATTATATGCATAAAGAATATATCTCATCTATGCAGATAGAATCATGTGGAAAGCCGTATTCGACGAAAGTCGTATGTACGGTTTGGAGGGAGATCTTTCATACCTTTAGAGATCCACCCTACAATATGGAGTCAAAAAGCCAAAATAAATGATTTTCAGCCTTTATGAAATATATTCTTAAACCTTTTTCACACTCATGTCACGGCGAAGTACTGCAGAAAAAAAAACTGCAAAATCCGATCCTATTTATCATAATCGATTAGTTAACATGGTGGTTAACCGTATTCTGAAAAACGGAAAAAAATCATTGGCTTATCGAATTCTTTATCGAGCCATCAAAAATATTCAACAAAAGACGGAGAAAAATCCACTATCTGTTCTACGCCAAGCAATACGTAGAGTAACTCCCAATGTAACAGTAAAAGCAAGACGTGTGGGTGGATCGACTTATCGAGTTCCCACTGAGATAAGATCAACCCAAGGAAAAGTACTTGCCATTCGTTGGTTATTAGGGGCATCTCGAAAACGTCTGGGTCGAAATATGAAATTCAAATTGAGTCACGAATTAATGGATGCTGCTAGAGGGAATGGCAATGCTATACGCAAAAAGGAAGAGACTCATAGAATGGCAGAAGCCAATAGAGCTTTTGCACATTTTCGTTAACTCATAAACAGGATCGAGATATACCTATCTATTCTATATAGTGGATTTACATATTCTGAGAAATTCGAAATTGATTCCCATTCAGATCGGGCAATATTTTTATTGGAACAAAAGAGAAAAAAGAAGAAGGAAAGAACTTAAATAATAGATAGATCTAAGTCCTCTTGGGGAGGCTTCCTTAAGGAAAAAGGAGATAGATTATGGAGGAATATTCGATCCTATTCATGAGGATTATGTAAATCTCCTAAAATTGGAAGTTAGAAACTGTTTCTACTCTTTCGGAGATTGAAAGAAATTACTAATTTATGATCTAACATGTACAAAGTGAAAACTTCATTTTCAATTATACCCTGAGATCGTTTGAAATAGTTTCATTTGCTTTTATTCCATTCTGGTTTATGGTCTTTCTTGGCTATATGGTCTCTCCAGGGGAAAGATTGAGCTGAGCTTCAAGAAATAGTAAATGATCTTATAGATACACAAATGTATAACTTTCCGGGAATTTGGATTGCGCTTATATCCATAACTGTAGGAATTGGATCCGAACTTTTTCCAGTCTCTTTTAATCAATGGACCCCTTATGAAGAAGTGCAATTAATTTTACAAATTATTACCTCTCTAATAAAATAGAGTGAATAGATATCCATCTTTCTTTTTTAGAAATGTTTATATCTCTAAAAACTCTATGGACATGTGGAAAAGAGAAAGAAAAGGACTGTTACCCCTACCTCCACTCGGACCAATACATCACTTTTACCGAAAAAAAAAATTTTCAATTTTTTTTTTTCGGTAAAATGACAATTAGGGTAAAGCAAGGTCAGAAACAACTAATATCTTTGAATGAACAAAGATATTTTAGGGATTGGTAATACTTTCTATTGATTCAATAGATTTGGTCTTATACATACGCGAGGAAGGTAATAAAAAAAGGAATCAATTTATTATTTTCTTCCTTCTTTATCACTTAGGAACCGCGCGAGGTTCGAGTCCCATGCACGGTTCTGAATGAGAGAAAGGAGTGAGGGGTCCTATTTTCGACAACTCTATCATTCCAGTCGTTGCTTTTCTTTCGTTCCAAAATAGCTGCTCCAGCCGCTGAACGCATAGCAATGGATATATATGCACATATAGAACGGATAGGATCCTTGACATATTGTTATTTTGTACCATATTCAATTTTTTAGGTTTCTATTGAATTGAAAAAGAAAGGATGTTCAGTCATCTTCTTTATGTATATGAAATCTCCTTCAGATAATGAAAATAAAAAGAAAATTGGATGATATATGATGAACCTATATGACCAATCTATATCAATACTTGAATACGCTATCTATAACATATATTCTATATTCATAGATCAGAATATTTTGCATATATATATATATATGCATGGAATAGAATTCACTTTTGGGATGCCTTGATGGTGAAATGGTAGACACGCGAGACTCAAAATCTCGTGCTTAAGAGCGTGGAGGTTCGAGTCCTCTTCAAGGCATAATATTGCTCATGCTTATTGAATGAGCAATTCAATGGCAAATCTCGTACGAGAGTCTCTCAATATATTGGGATATATTCTCTGTTTATACGAGGTATTCCGACGATTACCTACAAGTTAACGCTGTTGGAATAGGACAATGGATCACAGGTAGGATCAGATCTTCTCTACCTAATGAGGAGTCCATTCCGAATCCACCCTCGTATTATAAGGTATATTTCATTAAGGCCACAGATTGAGAAGATCGATACATAGATTGACCATATACCACCTCTCTCAAGATCTTGCAAGATCCGGGAATTACGACCGAACCTCAACAACTATATCCATGTCGGATCCTGTGACTCTATCCTTATAGTGTGGGAAAAAAGAATGCTAGAACCAAAATAGAGGAAATAAGGAGTAAGCATAGTCTAGTAGAGAATATCTCTCTCATTAAGTTCAAGAAAATTGGCTTGTCTTTACTATGCTTACTCTTACATGGTCGAAATCTCGGAGTGAGGAACCTATCTTCAAATTAAAGATCTATCAAGTCTTTTTTTTTCCTCCAACATACTTACTATATTTGTACAATACCAAGAAAGGATTCATTATAGGATCTTAAATTGGAGCATATATAGAACAAAACCTCTCATTGATTCCCACGACCCTACTGCCCGGTCAATTTTCTTTTACTTCATTCCAGATTCTCCCAGCTGAGCTGATATCAAATCTTAATCCTGTTGTATAAATTGAGTGTTCAATTTCATTCGGAAAAAGACATTCCTTCTCCAACAATGTCTTTGTAATTTGATCCAATAACACTCTGTTAGATAGGAACAGATTTGATAAATATTGATAACTCTCGAATAGAGTATTATAAAGAAAAGATTCATTAGATAATAAACTATTGGTTCCGAGCCATCTTTTTTGGCGATGAATTAACGATTGGAAGCGGCCAACCCTTTCTCTCGAATTTTCGATCAACCAACATTTATATAAATATGGAGAAGAATATGGCTGTATACGTTCCAAGTGGATACCAATTTCTTGAATGTGTTTGAAATGCTCGATATGTCTATGTCTAAGAGACAATGGTTTCCACGAATTCATGATCAAAACCGAATTGATCCCGTATTTTGAATCATATCTATGAAAAGCACTTTGGAAACTTTGTTTAGGGAAAAAATTAGGTTTTGCTAGTAATCTCCTTGAACCATAAGTAATATAAAGCCTTTTCAGCAGTTCTTCGTCTGCGAAAAATTCTCGGCGTGAAAACACAGGGCGCTGCTCTTGAAATAGGAAGGGATCCCAAATAAATCGTTTTCCTCGACAGAACGTGGGTTTCTCCGAGGATTTATATTGCCTCGGATATTGTCTAGCAAATTTCGATCTTTCTATCTGCGCTTTTTTCTTCGATCCGAACCGATACGAAGATCCCAATGAATTGGGTGTTTTTGTATGATCGAATCGATTACTGCGAAGAAAACTAAGACGCCAGGTCCTAGGAGTCCAAACTACGCTCTTTATTAATTCTTCATCCATATCCATATCCCTATACATTTTTTTTGTGGCGAGAGTAAACTTCAATTCATATTCTTTCAGAAATCGTATCATATGATTATTTCTCATTTTGGGTTGAGGAACAAATGTGATTTGATCCTTATCGGACTTACCCCGACATATTCCTAACCTAGAAAATGGAAACTCCACCAGAATACTTTCTAAAAGACTAGAAGCTAGATCAAGATCATGCTCAGCGAATTTATCGAGAGGAATCCAATTCTCTCTATTTCGTTCCGATATAGACCAAGAATCTCGAGCCGCTGATCCGGCCAAGCAACCCAAAATATGGGGAAGTATGGTCAATTCCTTCATAGTTGTTTCGGCAATCGAAGGTTCTAAATACCATTCGGACAAATAACAAAACCTTTTCTTCCATAATTCCTTTTTGGTAGATAGAGGATTCATGGGAGAATTCCTTCTAAGCGTATTTTGTATAACAGCCTTTCCTACTTTGTAGATAAGTCTTTCGTCATTTTGACCGGATCCAACCTGATTATCCATAGATTGAAGATGACAAATTTGACTATAAATAGCGTATCGAATTGTATTAGTGTCTATAACTGATTTCTTTCGGGTAATACTAGTTATTAAGGCTTCATTGGCCAGTGCTGCTAGATCTCGTGCATCAGAATCTATGGTTATAGATCCAAATTCATCGGGACAGGATACCTCTTTTTCCGAGTATAATCCCTTGCTACATAAAAGAATAGGAAATTCCCTTTGTCGCTGTGGGATAACAAGCATTCGAATATTGATCGAGCTATCTAATCGATTTGGAGCTATTAGAGCTGGATCCACTCTTTGGGGGATATGAGTCGAAGCAATAAAAAGAATATTTCTAATAGAATCTTTCTCACCACCCCTAGAAATATAGTTCAATAATAAACCAAGGAAAGAGTCAGTGAAGCCTAAACCAAATAAATGGGTAATTGTGTCATTGACATTCAGTTCATGAATGTTTGGAATCCATATTATACAAGGAGACATTCTTTTCGCCAATTCGAAGGTAATATGGAAATGGTCTATTGTGTCTCTCCAAAAAGTATTAAACTCAGTAGGAATACGTCCAGGATCAGGGTAATATAAAAACTTACCATACAAGAGCTTCTTCAGAGATATTCTTATTAAAGGAACATATGAGTCTGCTGCTAGACTTTTGATCAAATAGGATCGGCCAGTTCCCATAGGACCTATAAGTAAAATCCCTTTGGAAAATAATGATCCTGAGTGGAATGAGAAAGGCATTTTGGGGTTGGGTTGACACAATATTTGTGAAGAGGTAATCTTCTGATAAAAAGCAAGGAATATCCGGTTTTCTGCTAAACAAAACGGATTTAACTCGTAATTCATTAGACCTTTTTGATAAGTGTAGGCCAAATATCGTAAGTGAATAAGCCCCGGCTGTCCAGTGATTTGATCTCCAAATTCCTTCTTGAGGAAAATATGACTTACAGTCATATTTGATTCAAATTGAGAAAGGTTTTTTTCCGTCATTAGAAACTGAACTAGTATTTCCATCTCTTTTTCGGAGATATCCATGCTAGAGCACAATCCGTTCAACTCTCTTATTATAGTTATAAGCAAATTGAGCTTTCTATTCTTCCTCTTCCTCTTCGTAGAAGGAAGACTTTCTATGTCTATATAATAGAGAAGGTAATTATACACGGGAGGATTTATCAGTTTTTGCAACTCTATCACGTATGATGGATCCTCTAAATACTGGATGAGTTCAAAGTCTATCTTTAAATTGATAAAGGCGGAATAAATCACTTTAAAATATCGAAGAATAGAATACGCAAGAACGAAAAAAGGGATAAGAATCCCATATTCATACCTCCGAGCATTTAGTAATCTCAGATGTGTCCATATGAATGGAACTGATGACTTCTCTCGATCACTAGTTTCCTCTATGAACCAATCCTTGCAGGAAGAGAAAAAATTATTCGTTCTGAATCTAAAATTCAAAATCAAAGGATTGGTTAGATTCGTTCTCAATTTCCATTTGATAGGTTCCCATAATGGATGAGAAAGTTCCCACAATATATTCCATTTAAGCATAATATTATGCTTAATATCTTGCAAAATAGAAACAAATGGATTACTGCCATGTAGTAATATCTCTGGAAGAGTATATAAAAGCATATTTTCAAGATATTTACACCATGCAGAGGTAAAAAACCATGGCATATATGTTTTGAACAAATCCCATTTTGACAAAATACTATCTATTTGAGAGATCCTATACATATCCTGTTTTTTAGCAGGTTCATTAAAATGCGGTGATGGTTTAATCTTCTGTTCCTCTTTAGATGAATTAGAAAGGGTACTCCTCCCATCTATGCCCTCGTTTCCAATTTTGTTTTTGAAACTTTTGGTTACAAACCAATCTTGAATACGATGAAACATTTCCTGGTTCTTATTGGAAAAGATTTCGGATAGTAAATCATCTTGATAAGATCGAGTTTGAATAAGACCCACGTTTGAACTGAAACCCCTTTTAAGGCATTTATCCAAGTTGTTTTCTTCTGAATCGGATCTATTGAAAAAAGGTTGGCAAAAAGTTTTTTCCAAATTGACTATTTGTTCTTTTGTTAAAGGCGTTGTAGAAATCTCTTCGATTGAGGAAATATATCTCTTGTCACGAACGAATGGATTCAATTGAGTTAGTAAATTGAAGGATCTGTACAAATCATAGATTAATACAAACGGTTGTTCACCACTTCGTTTTCGTTGTAAATATTTAGGTAAGAATATGTTAGATACTTGTGACTTGATCAAAGAAATAGTCTCTTTTTCCGAGTGAACGGGTCCTATTTCACCAATGGGCAAGGAAGATATATTGTTGTGGATGAGCAAAAGATTGAATAATTGTCCATATGTAAGATTCTTCCTTTTTATATAAATCCTTTTCATATCAGAAGGTAATCTCTTCCTATAATTTGGCCGAGGATGATGCAAATAATCAAAAAATTGGAGCGTATTTGCTCTGTGAAAAGAAGCTCTCAATGAGCTCTGATCAGATAGTTTCACAGGATTCAACCAATTTTCTCGATCGTTGGATATCGTCGAAAAATCAGTGTTATCAAATGATTCCATGCGATTCTTTTCATTATAAAAGAAGTCAATAATCGATGGATTAATCGGTATATCATTCGGAACAAATGGTGCAATTGTTCCTTCATCAATCAATAATTTCGATCTTTGTGAAAGATTATGGTCATCCAAAAGAACAAGAAAGGGTTTTAATTTTTTTAAATGAACGATTAGAGTACCCATTAGATCCAACAAGTCATTTATATCTAAGTTATTTTTCTTTAATAGTTGAGGATCAATACTTTTGAGCTTATTCAAGTGAGAGTCCAAAATAGAAATGACAATATCGAACTTAGAATTTAAGTTCGAAATGATATCGAAGTTCGAGTTTAATATCTTTACAGTATGTTGAAAAAACTGAAAATAATCTTTCCAACCAATTTTATTTCGATTAGTATTAGTACATGATTCAATTAGATCGAACACTATTTGAAAATAGTTTTTTTTATAAAAAAAATGTTTCAAATATTTCATAAAGTATTCGGTCTGATGGGACCATTTGTACACATTCAAATTCCGATTTATATTTTTATCCGTTCGAATAATAGAATGGTTCAACCATTCTCTCTGAATTTTTTTCCAACTTGATGAATGCCGGTCAATTGTATCTTTCGTTACATTATTCAAATTTTCATTTTCTATCCAATTTGTTCGAATTTGATTCTTTAAATTGTGACTGAACCTATTTATAAAATAGAATCTATTGAATAAATTTTCCGAATACCTGGCAATTTTATACCGAATTGATTCATACCAACTCAAAGCTTCAGTTCTATAATTGTTAAAGGGAGTTCCTATCTCTAAGCGATTTTTGAAATCGATTTGGCTCAATTGTTTGTCGATTATTTGATCTAAATAATCATCCGCTTTATCAATAATATTGAGTAGGACCCATAAAGATTGATTCTTCAATTTTTCTCTGTGGTTGAAGATCCGATCCGATCTCAACGATCCATTCTTGTTGAGTTCATATAATGGATTCATGTAATAATAAATATTACAAGAAATTTGATCATGAACCTGACTAGGCTTAGTTATTGATAGAGTGAATTGATCTGTCATTTCCAGAACAATTTTTTTTGTTTTCGATCGAAAATTGTTGTGCAATATGTTAAGAATATTCCATCCGGGATCTGATGGAATAGCACAATTTGAGGAAGGATTTTCAATTTCAAAATATGTTTTGATCTTCCATAGATCAACTATCCTATTCATTAATGAATAGGATTTTGAATCCCTTAAATATTGGGAAAAAACATTTTGTTGTCTTTTCAATAACCTTTTGGATAAGTTGAAATCCTCAATGGGCTTTTTAGTAGCACTAGGACCACCCATACACGGTTCATCCATTGGCCATATGTAAAAAAAAGAATAACGAATTGATTTTGTAAAATTTTCAATGAATCTTTTCCTTTCCAAAGGAAAGGAATTCTCTTCTGTATATCTTTGATCTTCTGTAAATAATTCTTTCGCCCAAGAAATTGGATAATATTCTGATAAACACTTTGAGGACAAATCCGATTCTATTTCTATTTTTGTTTGTTCTCTTTCAATAAATGAATCTTCACAAAGATCTTTTTCAGGTTCCCAATACTCATTTTCGGTTGAATTAAGAGTCGAGTCGATCTTCAAATTGAGATCTTTCTCATTATTTTCCAAATGAGTTTCGCTCGGTCCTTGATTCTCCGAGATCATCTCATCCTTCTTGTTCGTGTTCCTGCCATATCCTGAATTGAAACTAATGGGATCAAAATGCTCTATGAATCGATTGTAAGATCTTTTCAATTGGAAAGACAGGAAAAGATGTGGAAATATCAACCAATTTTTAGTGAAAGGCTTTAAATATTCTTCCGGTGTTTCATTTCCAAGTTCCATAAAGTTATGTATAGGAAAGAGTTTCATCGAATAGAAATTTTTTTTCTCAATCATACTACTTTTATGATTGAAGTGATATATGAGGATCGATAATGTAAGTACTACTATACCTTTGACCAAAAAATATGGATTGCTTTTACGTAGATCGCGTAAAAGCAACGTACTGAGAATTCTAGGGTCAAAGAGCTTTATAAGGCGCTCCCGGTGTGAAAGGATTTGAATTAAAAATCTCATCAAATTGGATTTGGTCCATGGATTGCATAGAAATTGATAACTTTGTATCTCTTCCAATTTGATTATCCAGGATCTTCTTTTTTTCATTTCTTTGTTACCCCCTCTCTCCCTTTTTTTCATCCCAATGAATAGAATATATAATATAATATTGATTAAATATAATTGGAAAGCTCGTGTCAACCAACCAATACCCTTATACCACTGGATATAATTTATTTCAATGAAATATGAAAATGACAACGAATCGGATCCAGCCCGATTTTTTTTATCTTCTTTTATGGGCGAACGACGGGAATTGAACCCGCGCGTGGTGGATTCACAATCCACTGCCTTGGTCCACTTGGCTACGTCCGCCCCGGAAAAACAAGCCAATTTATCTATCTACAGTCATTTCTCCCAAGAAGAAAAAACGAGCTAACGTTTGTTCGTATGTGGGTCGGTGACTCTGATAGGGGATCAAAGCAAGATCGATGACTAACTCCCAACTCTCGAACAAGTTGTTCGGCTTATTATCAAAATGAAATGTTATTTGAATGTCTATTGATAATATTTGACATGAATCAAGTATGAGAGAAAGAATGTAAATGGGTCCCGATCCCGAACTAACCCATTTTAGATCTGAGTCTATACTCATATTATAGAATGAGTATGTTGATGATCTTTATCCAGCATCCATGGCTGAATGGTTAAAGCGCCCAACTCATAATTGGCGAACTCGCGGGTTCAATTCCTGCTGGATGCAGGGGAACTGCACATATCCATTATTGATGGAATGGGGGAAGAAGTATGAAGAATAACAACAAACAATTGAAGCATACCAAGCCTTTCATTTTATTGAAAGGCTTGGTATGCTTCAATTAAGCAATACACGATAACAATCCATCAGAGTA